AAATAAATCCACTTGGTTTCAGACTTGGTACAACCCAAAGCCATCATTCTCTTTGGTTTGCACAACCAAAAAAGTATTCTGAAGGTTTAGAAGAAGATAAAAAAATACGAGACTGTATTAAAAATTATGTCCAAAAAAATATAAGAATATCTTCTGGTATGGAGGGAATTGCACGTATCGAAATTCAAAAAAGAATTGATCTCATTCAGATAATAATCTATATGGGATTTCCTAAATTATTAATTGAAGATAAACCCCGAAGAATCGAAGAATTACAGATGAATGTTCAAAAAGAACTTAATTGTGTCAACAGAAAACTCAATATTGCTATTACCAGAATTTCCAATCCGTATGGGCATCCTAATATTCTTGCAGAATTTATAGCTGGACAATTAAAAAACCGCGTTTCTTTTCGAAAAGCAATGAAAAAAGCTATTGAATTAACTGAACAGGCGAATACAAAAGGAATTCAAGTACAAATTGCAGGACGTATCGACGGAAAAGAAATAGCACGTGTTGAATGGATCAGAGAAGGCAGAGTTCCTTTACAAACAATTGAAGCTAAAATTGATTATTGTTCCTATACAGTTCGAACTATTTATGGGGTCTTAGGAATAAAAATTTGGATATTCGTAGACGAAGAATAACAAACTTTATTTGTCTTTACATTTTATCCTCGGATAAAAAACAAAAACTATGTAGTATAACACTATAACAGACAGCAATAAAAAAATTACAGTCTTCTTTTTTTGTTTAAGAAAAAATCAGCAATTCTATAAGGTTGAATAAAAATTTCCATCAAAACTCCTTTGATATAATTGCTATGCTTAGTGTGTGACTCGTTAGTTTAGGATTCGATTAGACAAAAAAAAAGAACTTACCTATAAGAGCAACTAATAACTATAGCATTAATAAATAACCTAAGCAACTCATTGCTTCGCATTATCCGGATCCAAAAAAATAAGTCAAGATATGATAGACTGATCATATAATTGTAGCAACTGAATTTTTTTTACAAAAAAAAGAATAACGAAATATTATTTAAATTTTATTTTAAGTTATCAAAGGTAATCGAAAAGTATGCGGATAAATGGAAGGATGAAAGAAAGAGAGAAAAATTTTTGAATATTAATGATCTATTATTCCAATTTGGAAAGTCTATGAGGTCACTGTAATAAAAACAATGTAATAAAGCATGAATACAGATTTATTTAATTATTATGAATGAATCTGTTCGTTCTGAAAACAAAAAATTAAGAGCCTTGAGCCAATAAAAACTGAGAAAATTGACTCAAAAATAAATTAAAAAATGAAATTAAAAATTTCAGGTACGAGCTCCATTGTAGAATTCGGGCCTAATGATTAATCAAGAGGCAATGGGAACGACGGAACCCATGAATATATAGGACTCAATTGAAAAATAAATCTTAGTAATTCATTGGACAGGATGGCGGAATAAACCATAAACTTTATTATCTATTCTGATTTTTATTCTGAGACCTCGTGGGATAAACATCAAACTTAAATAGATATTGAAAGAGTAAATATTCGCCGGCGAATATATTTTTTTATTATAAAAAAAGTAATAAACAACGAAAAAAAAAAAACGAAAAAGATAAAAGAAACTAAGGATTTTGTTAGAATATTATATTCTAACTCTAACAAAAACGACATTCGAGATAATGATATTACGTTATTTTTAAATAAATATAAATAGAATTCATCTTGACGTTATTTTTAAATAAATATAAATAGAATTAATCTTGGATTCCATTTTGAAAAAGACATACACAAGTTTAGAAGAGATCAGATGAAATTTCAAAAAAAGAACATGATTAATAGGATTAATCATTAACTACATCTATATATTAATACAAGCTTTTTTAGTACTTTTATTCGCGAGGAGCTGGATGAGAAGAAACTCTCACGTTCAGTTCTGTAGTAGAGATGGAATTTCTAATTTAGAAAAAAACCATCAACTATAACCCAAAAAGAACCAGATTTCGTAAACAACATCGAGGAAGACTAAAAGGAATATCTTCTCGTGGGAATCGTATTTGTTTTGGCAGATATGCTCTTCAAACACTTGAACCCGCTTGGATCACATCTAGACAAATAGAAGCAGGGCGACGAGCAATGTCAAGAAATGTACGACGTGGGGGAAAAATATGGGTACGTATATTTCCAGACAAACCAGTTACAGTAAGACCGGCGGAAACACGTATGGGTTCTGGGAAAGGATCCCCAGAATATTGGGTAGCTGTGGTTAAACCAGGTAAAATCCTTTATGAAATGGGTGGTGTACCCGAAAATATAGCCAGAAAAGCTATTTCAATAGCGGCATCAAAAATGCCTATAAAAACCCAATTCATTATTTCTGAATAGGAATATAGAACGAAAAAGCTAAATAACATTTAAGGATAAAAAGATTATCGGTTTTATTTTTTTGACAAACAATATTTTTTTACTTCGTCCTTTGTATTAAAAGAAGAGATACAAAAAAATGATATGATTCAACCACAAACCTATTTGAATGTAGCAGACAACAGCGGGGCTCGAGAATTGATGTGTATTCGAATAATAGGAGCTAGTAATCGCCGATATGCTCATATTGGTGACGTTATTGTTGCTGTAATCAAGGAAGCAATACCGAATACTCCTCTAGAAAGATCAGAAGTGATCAGAGCAGTAATTGTACGTACTTGTAAAGAACTCAAACGTAACAATGGGACGATAATACGATATGATGACAACGCCGCAGTTGTCATTGATCAAGAAGGGAATCCAAAAGGAACTCGAGTTTTTGGGGCGATCCCACGGGAATTGAGACAATTAAACTTTACTAAAATAGTTTCATTAGCTCCTGAGGTCTTATAAGACCTAAATATCGATAGTTAGTATAGGATAAAAAAAATGGTATTGAAATAAAATTAATTAATCGATTGTGTATCACGCATATACCCTTAATAATAAAATATTAATAATTTAATTCATATATTAATATATAATTCGTCTATATCTATATATAAATAAAAGAAAAAGAACATGTTGATTATATCAAAATTATAGAACAATAAGGAATTTTAACTTATCATGGGGAAAGACACTATTGCTGATATAATAACCTCTATACGAAATGCTGACATGAATAGAAAAGGAACAGTTCGGATAGGGTCGACTAACATAACCGAAAGCATTGTTAAAATACTTTTACGGGAGGGTTTTATCGAAAACGTAAGGAAACATCGTGAAAACAATCAATATTTTTTAATTTTAACCCTAAAACATAAACGAAATAAGAAAGAATCCTATAAAACTATTTTAAATTTAAAGAGAATAAGTCGACCGGGTCTACGAATCTATTCTAACTCTCAACGAATTCCACGAATTTTAGGCGGAATAGGAATTGTAATCCTTTCGACTTCTCAAGGTATAATGACAGACCGAGAAGCTAGACTAAAAAGAATCGGCGGAGAAATTTTGTGTTATATATGGTAATCCTTCTAATATAAAAATTAGATATCCGGAATTTACCATTTTGTGAAAAAAGGGGGGTTGTGTAATACCACCCCGGCTAAAAATAAAAATTTTAGCAAGTTCTTAGGTATAAGTTAATCAGGGGACTGCCGCTTTCTAGACTCCATAACAAGGATTTAAAAGAGTAAGTGGTTTTTTCAATTTCAACATTCCTTTCACGAAGATACAATTAAAGATTCAAAAATATCAAGAAACCCTTTTTCGTCCAACAAAACAATAAGTATATTCACAGAATTAAGGAATAATAACTATGAAAATAAGGGCTTCCGTTCGTAAAATTTGTGAAAAGTGTCGACTAATCCGTAGGAGGGGACGAATTATAGTAATTTGTTCCAACCCGAGGCATAAACAAAGACAAGGATAATCTTACTAAAGGAAATAAAATAAAGGAAAGGGCACTTCCAAGGAGCTGGCAAAAAAGTCCGTTTTGACATGAAATGGATATATCCATATATTTCTTGTGAAATGAAAAAATATGGCAAAACCTATATTAAGAATTGGTTCACGTAAAAATACACGTAGTGGTTCACGTAAAAATGTACGTAGAATACCAAAGGGAGTTATTCATGTTCAAGCAAGTTTCAACAATACCATTGTGACCGTTACAGATGTACGGGGCCGGGTTATTTCTTGGTCCTCCGCGGGTACTTGTGGATTCAGGGGTACAAGAAGAGGAACACCTTTTGCTGCTCAAACCGCAGCAGGAAATGCTATTCGAGCAGTAGTGGATCAAGGTATGCAACGAGCTGAGGTAAGGATAAAAGGCCCTGGACTGGGAAGAGATGCAGCATTACGAGCTATTCGTAGAAGCGGTATACTTTTAAGTTTCGTACGAGATGTAACCCCTATGCCACATAATGGTTGTAGACCCCCTAAAAAAAGACGTGTATAGAACTAAATAAAAGCTGAAAGGGTTTCAAGAGAAATAAACGATTCAATCATCTGATCAAATAAAATTACTATGGTTCGAGAGAAAGTCAAAGTATCTACTCGGACACTACAGTGGAAGTGCGTTGAATCAAGAAGAGACAGTAAGCGTCTTTTTTATGGACGGTTTATTCTGTCTCCACTTATGAAAGGTCAAGCCGACACAATAGGCATTGCGATGCGAAGAGCTTTACTTGGCGAAATAGAAGGAACATGTATTACACGTGCAAAATCTGAGAACATACCACATGACTATTCTAACATAGTAGGTATTCAAGAATCAGTACATGAAATTTTAATGAATTTGAACGAGATTGTATTAAGAAGTAATCTATACGGAACGCGCAACGCGCTTATTTGTGTCAAAGGTCCCGGATATATAACAGCTCGAGACATAATTTTACCGCCCTCTGTGGAAATAGTTGATAATACACAGCATATAGCTACCTTAACGGAACCAATAGATTTGTGTATTGGATTAAAAATCGAGAGGAATCGCGGATATAGCCTAAAAATGTCAAATAACTTTGAAGACA